GCTAGCGTAGCTTAATATAAAGCATAACACTGAAGATGTTAAGATGGGTCCTAAGAAACTCCGCATGCACAAAGGCATGGTCCTGACCTTATTATCAGCTCTTACCCAACTTACACATGCAAGTCTCCGCAATCCCGTGAGTATGCCCTCAATCCCCCGCCCGGGGACGAGGAGCGGGCATCAGGCACAAATTTTAGCCCAAGACGCCTGGCCAAGCCACACCCCCAAGGGAATTCAGCAGTGATAAACATTAAGCCATAAGTGAAAACTTGACTCAGTCAGGGTTAAGAGGGCCGGTAAAACTCGTGCCAGCCACCGCGGTTAAACGAGAGGCCCCAGTTGATAACACCACGGCGTAAAGGGTGGTTAAGGAAAGCAAAACAATAAAGCCAAATGGCCCTTTGGCCGTCATACGCTTCTAGGTGTCCGAAGCCCGATCATACGAAAGTAGCTTTAACAAAGCCCACCTGACCCCACGAAAGCTGAGAAACAAACTGGGATTAGATACCCCACTATGCTCAGCCATAAACCTAGACATCCAACTACAATTAAACGTCCGCCCGGGTACTACGAGCATTAGCTTGAAACCCAAAGGACCTGACGGTGCCTTAGACCCCCCTAGAGGAGCCTGTTCTAGAACCGATAACCCCCGTTAAACCTCACCACTTCTAGCCATCCCAGCCTATATACCGCCGTCGTCAGCTTACCCTGTGAAGGCAATAAAAGTAAGCAAAATGGGCACAACCCAGAACGTCAGGTCGAGGTGTAGCGTACGAAGTGGGAAGAAATGGGCTACATTTTCTATCACAGAACACTACGAACATGCAACATGAAATAGTGCTTGAAGGAGGATTTAGTAGTAAAAAGGAAGCAGAGTGTCCTTTTGAACCCGGCTCTGAGGCGCGTACACACCGCCCGTCACTCTCCCCTGTCAAAACGCAACAAAGATACTTAACACTAAAGCACTGACAAGGGGAGGCAAGTCGTAACATGGTAAGTGTACCGGAAGGTGCACTTGGATTAAACCCAGGGCGTGGCTGAGTCAGTTAAGCATCTCACTTACACCGAGAAGACATCCATGCAAATTGGATCACCCTGAGCCAAACAGCTAGCTTAACCACTAATATAACCCAACAATGTTAATAACAAAACATGACCTAACATCACAAACTAAACCATTTTTTTACCTGAGTATGGGAGACAGAAAAGGTTCAACTTAAAGCAATAGAAAAAGTACCGCAAGGGAAAGCTGAAAGAGAAATGAAACAACCCATATAAGCACTAAAAAACAAAGATTAAACCTTGTACCTTTTGCATCATGATTTAGCCAGCACCCTCAAGCAAAGAGACCTTTAGTTTGAAACCCCGAAACCAGGTGAGCTACCCCGAGACAGCCTATTTAAATTTAGGGCTAACCCGTCTCTGTGGCAAAAGAGTGGGAAGAGCTCCGGGTAGAAGTGACAGACCTACCGAACCTGGTGATAGCTGGTTGCCTGAGAAATGGATAGAAGTTCAGCCTCGCACACCCCAAATCAAAAACATAACATCAAGACAATGAGGGAAATATACGAGAGTTAGTTAAAGGGGGTACAGCCCCTCTAACAAAGGATACAACCTTTACAGGAGGATAAAGATCATAATATATAAAACATACTGTTTTAGTGGGCCTAAAAGCAGCCATCTAAATAGAAAGCGTTAAAGCTCAGACAGAAAAAAGTTTATTATACTGATAAAAAAATCTTATTCCCCTAACAATATCAGGCTAACCCATGCCCACATGGAAGAAATTATGCTAAAATGAGTAACAAGAAGACCTGCTCTTCTCCAAGCACAAGTGTAAACCAGATCGGACAAACCACTGGAAATTAACGAACCCAACCCAAGAGAGTAATGTGAATAACAAAAAAACCAAGAAAACCCCACAATTAAACAATCGTTAACCCCACACTGGAGTGCTATTTTTTAAAGGAAAGACTAAAAGAAAGGGAAGGAACTCGGCAAACACAAGCCTCGCCTGTTTACCAAAAACATCGCCTCCTGCAATCAAACTCAGTATAGGAGGTCCAGCCTGCCCAGTGACTACGGGTTCAACGGCCGCGGTATTTTGACCGTGCAAAGGTAGCGCAATCACTTGTCTTTTAAATAGAGACCTGTATGAATGGCTAAACGAGGGCTTAACTGTCTCCCCCTTCAAGTCAGTGAAATTGATCTATCCGTGCAGAAGCGGGTATAACCATACAAGACGAGAAGACCCTTTGGAGCTTAAGGTACAAAATTCAATCACGTTAAGCAACTCAATAAAAAGCAAGAACTTAGTGAAAAATGAAATTTTACCTTCGGTTGGGGCGACCACGGAGGAAAAACAAGCCTCCGAGTGGAATGGGCCAAATCCCTAAAACTAAGAGAAACATCTCTAAGCCACAGAACATCTGACCAAAAATGATCCGGCTAATAAGTCGATCAACGAACCAAGTTACCCTAGGGATAACAGCGCAATCCTCTCCCAGAGTCCATATCGACGAGGGGGTTTACGACCTCGATGTTGGATCAGGACATCCTAATGGTGCAGCCGCTATTAAGGGTTCGTTTGTTCAACGATTAAAGTCCTACGTGATCTGAGTTCAGACCGGAGTAATCCAGGTCAGTTTCTATCTGTAACGCTACTTTTCCTAGTACGAAAGGATCGGAAAAGAGGGGCCCATACTTAAAGCACGCCCCACCCCTAATTAATGAAAACAAATAAATTAAATAAAGGGAGGGCCAAAACCCCAACCATCCGAAATAAGGACATACTGGGGTGGCAGAGCATGGTAAATTGCGAAAGGCCTAAGCCCTTTAAACCAGAGGTTCAAATCCTCTTCCCAGTTTATGCTAAACACTCTAATAAACCACCTAATTAACCCCCTAGCCTACATCGTACCCGTTCTATTAGCAGTAGCTTTTCTAACCCTAATTGAACGTAAAGTACTAGGATATATACAATTACGAAAAGGACCAAATGTAGTAGGACCATACGGACTTTTACAACCCATTGCCGACGGAGTAAAATTATTTATTAAAGAACCAGTCCGCCCCTCTACATCCTCTCCATTTTTATTCTTAGCTACTCCTATCCTTGCACTAACCCTGGCAATAACACTATGAGCGCCCATACCTATACCTTACCCAGTAATTGACCTCAACTTAGGAGTTCTATTTATCTTAGCCCTATCAAGCCTCGCAGTATATTCTATTCTTGGATCAGGGTGAGCATCAAATTCAAAATACGCATTAATTGGAGCCTTACGGGCAGTAGCTCAAACAATTTCATATGAAGTAAGCCTTGGACTAATTCTTCTATCAGTAATTATTTTCTCAGGAGGATATACTCTACAAACATTCAGCACAGCCCAAGAAAGCATTTGATTATTAGCCCCCGCCTGACCATTAGCTGCAATATGATATATTTCAACCTTAGCAGAAACAAATCGAGCACCCTTTGACCTAACAGAAGGAGAGTCAGAATTAGTTTCAGGCTTCAACGTAGAATATGCAGGAGGGCCCTTCGCCCTGTTTTTCCTAGCCGAATATGCAAATATCCTACTAATAAATACCTTATCAGCTGTTTTATTCCTAGGAACATCACATATTCACCATATTCCAGAACTAACAACAATTAGCCTCATAACCAAAGCTGCATTATTATCTATTGTATTCTTATGAGTACGAGCCTCATATCCGCGATTCCGATATGACCAACTCATACATCTCGTATGGAAAAATTTCCTTCCCCTAACACTAGCCCTAGTACTATGACACATTGCCCTACCAATTGCGCTAGCAGGCCTTCCCCCACAACTATAATTCAGGAACTGTGCCCGAATGCCTAGGGACCACTTTGATAGAGTGGCTTATAGGGGTTAAAATCCCCTCAGTTCTTAGAAAGAAGGGGATCGAACCCATGCCCAAGAGATCAAAACTCTTAGTGCTTCCTCTACACCACTTTCTAAGATGGGGTCAGCTAATTAAGCTTTCGGGCCCATACCCCGAACATGACGGTTAAAGTCCCTCCTCCATCAATGAACCCTTACGTACTCGCAATTCTACTATCCAGCCTAGGATTAGGAACTACCCTAACCTTTGCTAGCTCCCACTGATTACTAGCTTGAATAGGACTGGAAATCAATACCTTAGCAATCATTCCACTAATAGCCCAACACCACCACCCTCGTGCAGTAGAAGCTACCACAAAATATTTTTTAACTCAAGCCACTGCAGCAGCAATAATCATATTCGCAAGTACAACAAATGCCTGAATTACAGGAGAGTGAGATATAAATAATATATCAAACCCCCTTGCTAGCACAATAATCATCATTGCTTTAGCACTTAAAATTGGACTAGCACCAATACATTTCTGAATGCCAGAAGTTTTACAAGGACTAGACCTTCTAACAGGATTAATCTTATCAACCTGACAAAAACTTGCCCCATTTGCCCTAATTATCCAAACAGCCCAAGCCATCGACCCAATACTACTAACCGCCTTAGGAGTCACATCCACATTAGTTGGGGGATGAGGCGGACTAAATCAAACCCAGCTACGAAAAATCCTAGCCTACTCCTCAATTGCACACATGGGCTGAATAATTATTATTCTTCAATACGCCCCACAACTTACCCTAGTCGCCCTAGGAACATATATTTTCATAACATCCGCAGCATTCCTTACCCTAAAAACATCGTCCGCCACAAAAATCAACACTCTTACAATAACCTGATCAAAAAGCCCAACCCTAACAGCAACCACAGCCCTACTACTACTGTCACTAGGAGGCTTACCGCCATTAACAGGATTTATACCAAAATGACTAATTCTACAAGAATTAGCAAAACAAAGTCTCCCCATCACCGCTACAATCATAGCCCTAGCTGCTTTGTTAAGCTTATACTTCTACCTCCGCCTCTGCTACGCAATAACACTAACAATTTCCCCCAACACAACCAACTCAATCGCCCCTTGACGAACCCAAACAACTCAATCCTCCCTCCCATTAGCCCTGTCTACTTCAATCGCCCTAGGACTTCTACCTATAACCCCAGCCATCCTAATACTAACCACCTAGGGACTTAGGATAACATCAGACCAAGAGCCTTCAAAGCTCTAAGCAGAAGTGAAAATCTTCTAGTCCCTGATAAGACCTACAAGAGTCTATCTTGCATTTTCTAATTGCAAATCAAATGTTTTTATTAAACTAAGGCCTTACTAGATGGGAAGGCCTCGATCCTACAAACTCTTAGTTAACAGCTAAGCGCTCAAGCCAGCGAGCATCCATCTACTTTTCCCGCCTCCAGCCTGATAAGGCGGGAAAAGCCCCGGCAGACTATTAATCTACGTCTCTGGATTTGCAATCCAACATGTTTCTCCACCACGGGGCTGTGATAGGAAGAGGACTCAAACCTCTGTCTTCGGGGCTACAACCCACCGCCTAAACGCTCGGCTACCCTACCTGTGGCAATTACGCGCTGATTCTTTTCTACAAACCACAAAGACATTGGTACCCTCTATCTTGTATTTGGTGCCTGAGCCGGAATAGTGGGAACCGCTCTAAGCCTTCTCATTCGAGCCGAACTAAGCCAACCCGGATCACTTCTGGGCGATGATCAAATTTATAATGTTATTGTCACTGCCCATGCCTTCGTAATAATTTTCTTTATAGTAATACCAATTCTTATTGGAGGGTTTGGAAATTGACTCGTACCATTAATAATTGGAGCACCCGACATAGCATTCCCACGAATAAACAACATGAGTTTCTGACTTCTACCCCCTTCTTTCCTCCTACTATTAGCCTCTTCTGGTGTTGAGGCCGGAGCTGGAACAGGGTGAACAGTTTACCCACCACTCGCAGGCAATCTTGCCCACGCAGGAGCATCCGTAGACCTAACAATTTTCTCACTCCACCTGGCAGGTGTGTCATCAATTTTAGGGGCAATTAATTTTATTACTACAACCATTAACATGAAACCACCAGCCATCTCCCAATACCAAACACCTCTCTTCGTTTGAGCTGTACTTGTAACAGCTGTACTCCTTCTTCTATCTCTACCAGTTCTAGCCGCCGGAATTACAATACTCCTAACAGACCGTAATCTTAACACTACATTCTTTGACCCGGCGGGAGGAGGAGACCCAATTCTTTATCAACACTTATTCTGATTCTTTGGTCACCCGGAAGTTTATATTCTTATTTTACCCGGATTTGGAATCATTTCACATGTTGTAGCCTACTATGCAGGTAAAAAAGAACCATTCGGTTATATAGGAATAGTCTGAGCTATAATGGCTATTGGTCTTCTAGGGTTTATTGTATGAGCCCACCATATGTTTACTGTTGGGATAGACGTAGACACTCGTGCATATTTTACATCCGCAACGATAATTATTGCTATCCCAACAGGTGTAAAAGTATTTAGCTGACTAGCCACACTCCACGGAGGATCTATTAAATGAGAAACGCCCATGCTATGAGCTTTAGGATTTATTTTCCTTTTCACAGTGGGTGGATTAACAGGAATTGTCCTAGCCAATTCATCACTTGACATCGTCCTTCACGACACATATTATGTAGTCGCACACTTCCACTATGTACTATCAATAGGTGCCGTATTTGCCATCATGGCAGCCTTTGTTCACTGATTCCCTCTGTTTACAGGATATACTTTAAACGACACCTGAACAAAAATCCACTTTGGAGTAATGTTCATCGGTGTAAACCTCACATTCTTCCCGCAACACTTCCTAGGCCTAGCAGGAATGCCACGACGATACTCCGACTATCCGGACGCCTACGCCCTATGAAACACAGTATCATCTATCGGATCACTTATCTCCTTAGTAGCAGTAATTATATTCCTATTTATCCTATGAGAAGCCTTCGCCGCTAAACGAGAAGTTTCCTCAGTAGAACTAACTATGACAAACGCAGAATGACTTCATGGCTGCCCTCCACCATACCACACATTTGAGGAACCAGCATTTGTCCAAGTTCAATCAAACTAACGAGAAAGGAAGGAATTGAACCCCCATATACTGGTTTCAAGCCAGTCACATAACCACTCTGTCACTTTCTTCTAAAGACATTAGTAAAATACGCAAATTACATCACCTTGTCGAGGTGAAATTGCAGGTTAAATCCCTGTATGTCTTAAGCTTTAAAGCTTAATGGCACATCCCACGCAACTAGGATTCCAAGACGCGGCATCACCCGTTATAGAAGAACTTCTTCACTTCCATGACCATGCTCTAATAATCGTATTTTTAATTAGCACTTTAGTACTTTATATTATTATTGCAATGGTTTCAACCAAACTCACTAACAAATATATCCTAGACTCCCAAGAAATCGAAATTGTATGAACTATTTTACCAGCTGTCATTCTAGTTTTGATTGCTCTGCCATCCCTTCGAATTTTATATCTTATAGACGAAATTAACGACCCCCATCTAACAATCAAAGCCATAGGACATCAATGATACTGAAGTTATGAATATACAGACTACGAAGATTTAGGCTTTGACTCCTACATAATCCCAACCCAAGATCTTACACCCGGCCAGTTCCGACTCCTAGAAACAGATCACCGAATAGTAGTCCCTATAGAATCACCAGTTCGTGTCCTAGTATCTGCCGAAGATGTATTACATTCCTGAGCTGTCCCATCTCTAGGTGTAAAAATAGACGCAGTGCCAGGACGACTAAATCAAGCCGCCTTCATTGCCTCACGCCCAGGTGTATTCTACGGACAGTGCTCTGAAATTTGCGGAGCAAACCACAGCTTTATGCCCATCGTAGTTGAAGCAGTTCCACTAGAACACTTCGAGAGCTGATCCTCACTAATACTAGAAGACGCCTCACTAGAAAGCTAATTATTGGACAAAGCGTTGGCCTTTTAAGCCAAAGTTTGGTGACTACCGACCACCTCTAGTGAAATGCCTCAACTAAACCCAAACCCCTGATTTGCAATCCTAGTATTCTCATGAATCGTTTTTCTTACCATCATCCCAACCAAAATCTTAAATCACACCACACCAAATGAACCAATCCCAATAAGTGAAGAGAAACACAAAACAGAGCCCTGAGACTGACCATGATAGTAAGCTTTTTTGATCAATTCGCAAGCCCATCCTTCCTTGGAATTCCACTTATTGCTATTGCAATCGCACTACCATGAGTTCTTTTCCCAACTCCACCATCCCGATGAATTAACAACCGACTTGTTACCGTCCAAACATGATTTATTAACCGATTTACTAATCAACTAATGATACCTCTAAATGTGGGAGGACATAAATGAGCACTTTTATTGGCCTCATTAATAGTATTCCTTATTACCATTAATATGTTAGGCCTTCTTCCATATACTTTCACACCCACAACACAACTATCACTAAACATAGGATTTGCAGTTCCATTATGACTTGCCACCGTAATTATTGGAATGCGGAATCAACCAACAGTTGCCCTCGGACACCTCCTGCCAGAAGGAACACCCATCCCCCTAATCCCCGTACTAATTATTATCGAAACAATTAGCCTATTTATTCGCCCATTAGCCTTAGGTGTACGACTTACAGCTAATTTAACTGCAGGCCACTTATTAATTCAACTCATCGCCACAGCTGTATTTGTTCTACTACCAATAATACCAACAGTAGCAATCTTAACCGCCACCGTTCTCTTCCTTTTAACACTCCTAGAAGTTGCAGTAGCAATAATTCAAGCTTACGTATTTGTACTACTCCTAAGTCTCTATCTACAAGAAAACGTTTAATGGCCCACCAAGCACATGCATATCATATGGTTGATCCAAGCCCATGACCACTAACCGGAGCCGTCGGTGCTCTATTAATAACATCCGGCCTAGCAATCTGGTTCCACTTCCACTCAACAACACTAATAACCCTTGGAATAATTCTCCTACTTCTTACAATATTTCAATGATGACGTGACATTATCCGAGAAGGGACCTTCCAAGGTCATCACACACCGCCAGTACAAAAAGGACTACGTTATGGAATGATCCTATTTATTACTTCAGAAGTATTTTTCTTCTTAGGATTTTTCTGAGCTTTCTACCATTCAAGTCTAGCACCAACACCAGAACTCGGAGGATGCTGACCCCCAACAGGAATTATTCCCCTAGACCCTTTTGAGGTCCCTCTTCTTAATACAGCTGTGCTACTAGCATCAGGGGTAACAGTTACATGAGCCCACCACAGCATCATAGAAGGCGAACGAAAACAGGCCATCCAATCTCTCGCACTTACAATTCTACTGGGATTCTATTTCACTGCCCTCCAAGCTATAGAATATTACGAAGCACCATTTACAATTGCAGATGGGGTATACGGCTCTACATTCTTCGTAGCCACAGGATTCCACGGACTACACGTCATTATTGGATCAACCTTCCTAGCTGTTTGCCTTCTCCGTCAAATCCAATACCACTTTACATCCGAACATCATTTCGGCTTTGAGGCCGCCGCCTGATATTGACACTTTGTTGACGTAGTGTGACTATTCCTTTACGTATCCATCTATTGATGAGGCTCATAATCTTTCTAGTATTAAAGTTAGTACAAGTGACTTCCAATCATTTAGTCTTGGTTAAACCCCAAGGAAAGATAATGAATTTAATCACAACCATCCTAATCATCACAGTAGCCCTATCTTCAATCCTGGCAATCGTGTCTTTCTGATTACCACAAATAAACCCGGACGCAGAAAAACTATCTCCATATGAGTGCGGATTTGATCCACTCGGATCTGCTCGACTGCCTTTCTCACTACGATTCTTCCTGGTAGCAATCCTATTCCTCTTATTCGACCTAGAAATTGCCCTCCTTCTTCCCCTGCCCTGAGGAGACCAACTCCACAACCCTACCGGAACATTCTTCTGAGCCACCACAGTTCTAATCCTGCTAACACTAGGACTAATCTACGAATGAACCCAAGGTGGTCTAGAATGAGCAGAATAGGGAGTTAGTCCAAAACAAGACCTCTGATTTCGGCTCAGAAAATTATGGTTTAAGTCCATAACCCCCTTATGACACCAGTACATTTTAGCTTTAGCTCAGCATTCATCTTAGGACTAATGGGATTAGCATTCCATCGCACCCATTTACTCTCCGCACTTCTCTGCTTGGAGGGAATAATACTATCCCTATTTATTGCATTAGCCCTATGGGCTTTACAGTTTGAATCAACAAGCTTCTCCGCAGCCCCAATATTGTTACTAGCTTTCTCCGCCTGCGAAGCAAGTACGGGCCTCGCACTCCTAGTAGCCACAGCCCGAACCCACGGAACCGACCGCCTACAAAACCTTAATCTCCTGCAATGTTAAAAGTACTAATTCCTACCATTATATTATTCCCAACAATCTGATTAACTTCCCCCAAATGACTATGAACAACCACAACCACACATAGCCTCCTAATTGCCCTTATTAGCCTCACATGATTAAAATGAACATCAGAAACCGGATGGACTATATCCAATTCATATTTAGCCACAGATCCACTATCAACCCCTCTCTTAGTTCTGACATGCTGACTTCTCCCACTAATAATTCTAGCTAGCCAAAACCACATTAACCCTGAGCCAATTAGCCGACAACGCTTATATATTACACTTCTTGCCTCACTACAAATATTCCTAATTATAGCATTCGGTGCCACCGAAATCATTATATTCTATATCATATTTGAAGCCACGCTCATCCCCACCCTTATCATCATCACTCGATGAGGAAATCAAGCCGAGCGCCTTAATGCAGGGACCTATTTTCTATTCTACACCTTAGCAGGGTCTCTACCACTACTAGTGGCTCTACTCCTACTCCAACAATCTACAGGAACCTTATCCATGTTAGTAATTCAATACTCACAACCACTACTCCTAGACTCTTGAGGCCATAAAATCTGATGAGCCGGCTGCTTAATCGCATTCCTAGTAAAAATACCGCTATATGGAGTACATCTCTGACTACCAAAAGCACACGTTGAAGCCCCAGTCGCAGGATCCATAGTACTAGCAGCAGTACTATTAAAACTAGGAGGATACGGAATAATACGAATAATAATTATGCTGGACCCACTGTCCAAAGAACTAGTATATCCATTTATTATTCTCGCACTATGAGGCATTATCATAACAGGATCAATTTGCCTTCGACAAACAGATCTCAAATCCTTAATTGCTTACTCATCTGTAAGTCACATAGGACTTGTAGCAGGGGGAATCCTAATTCAAACCCCATGAGGATTTTCAGGAGCTATTATTTTAATAATTGCCCACGGACTAGTATCTTCAATATTATTCTGTTTAGCCAACACAGCCTATGAACGAACCCACAGTCGAACCATAATTCTAGCTCGGGGCTTACAAATAATCTTCCCACTAACAGCAGTCTGATGATTCATTGCTAATCTGGCCAACCTAGCACTACCTCCACTGCCTAACCTAATAGGAGAACTCATAATCATCACGACATTATTTAACTGATCACCATGAACCATCGCACTTACAGGGGCAGGAACACTAATTACAGCGGGCTACTCCCTGTACATATTCCTAATAACTCAACGAGGTCCAACACCAATTCACATCACCAAACTTCCACCATTCCACACCCGAGAACACTTATTAATAGCCCTTCACCTGATTCCAGTAATTCTCCTCGTGGCAAAGCCAGAACTCATGTGAGGCTGATGTTACTAGTAAGTATAGTTTAACCAAAATATTAGATTGTGATTCTAAAGACAGGAGTTAAAATCTCCTTACTCACCAAGGAAGGACAGAAATCAATAAGTACTGCTAATCCTTATGTACCGCGGTTAAAATCCGCGGCTTCCTCACGCTTCTGAAGGATAACAGTTCATCCATTGGTCTTAGGAACCAAAAACTCTTGGTGCAAATCCAAGTGGAAGCTATGAATTCAACAACCTTAATTATATCGTCCTCATTTATTCTAGTTCTTACAATCCTTATATTTCCGCTACTAACAACATTAAACCCAAAACCACAAAAACCAGAGTGAGCAGGTACACACGTTAAAACCGCCGTCAGCACTGCATTCTTCATTAGCCTCCTTCCACTTATAATCTTTTTAGACCAGGGAATAGAAAGCATTACTACAAACTGACATTGAATAAACACACACATATTTGACACAAACATCAGCTTTAAATTTGACCATTACTCTCTCATCTTTACCCCAATTGCCCTTTACGTCACCTGATCCATTCTAGAATTTGCACTATGGTACATACACTCTGACCCCAACATAAACCGATTTTTTAAATATCTTCTCCTATTCCTAGTAGCTATAATCACTCTAGTCACAGCTAATAATATATTCCAATTATTTATTGGCTGAGAGGGAGTTGGAATTATGTCATTCTTACTAATTGGGTGGTGATACGGACGAGCAGATGCCAATACAGCAGCCCTCCAAGCCGTCATCTACAACCGAGTAGGAGACATCGGACTAATCTTAAGCATAGCATGATTTGCAATAAACCTTAACTCCTGAGAAATCCAACAAATCTTCTTCCTATCAAAAAACTTCGACATGACAATTCCTCTAATCGGACTAATCCTTGCGGCAACAGGAAAATCGGCCCAATTTGGCCTACATCCCTGACTCCCTTCTGCCATGGAGGGCCCTACACCAGTATCTGCCCTATTACACTCCAGCACTATGGTTGTTGCAGGAATCTTCCTATTAATCCGCCTTCACCCCCTTATAGAAAACAACAACCTAGCACTGACAATCTGTCTCTGCTTAGGGGCACTCACTACATTATTTACAGCCACCTGCGCCTTAACTCAAAATGATATCAAAAAAATTGTAGCTTTCTCAACATCTAGTCAACTAGGACTAATAATAGTCACAATTGGACTAAACCAACCACAACTAGCATTCCTCCACATTTGCACGCACGCATTCTTTAAGGCCATATTATTCTTATGTTCCGGATCAATTATCCACAGCCTAAACGATGAACAAGACATCCGAAAAATAGGAGGTCTTCACAACCTGATACCTGCCACCTCGACCTACCTTACAATCGGCAGCCTAGCATTAACAGGAACCCCATTCCTAGCCGGATTCTTCTCAAAAGATGCCATCATCGAAGCCCTAAACACCTCTTACCTTAACGCCTGAGCCCTAACCCTTACATTAATTGCCACATCATTCACCGCAGTTTATAGTTTTCGAGTAGTATTCTTCGTAACCATGGGATCCCCTCGATTTTTACCACTATCCCCTATTAATGAAAACAATCCACTAGTAATTAACCCCATTAAACGACTTGCCTGAGGAAGTATTATTGCAGGACTTATTATTACCTCTAATTTTCTACCCTCAAAAACACCTATCATAACAATACCAACTACTCTAAAACTAGCCGCCCTCATAGTAACAATCGCCGGACTTTTAGTAGCCATAGAACTTACAGCAATAACCAACAAGCAAATCAAAATTACCCCCACAATCCCCATACATCATTTCTCAAACATACTTGGATATTTCCCCGCAGTAATTCATCGACTTCCCCCTAAACTCAACCTAATCCTAGGACAGTCAATTGCCACCAAATTCGACCAAGCATGACTAGAAATCACAGGACCAAAAGGATTAACACTAACCCAAATAACAATATCAAAAATTACAAGTGATATCCAACGAGGCATAATCAAAACCTACTTAACTATCTTCCTTCTAACCCTAACCCTGGCCATCCTTTTAACTCTTATTTAAACAGCCCGAAGGGTACCACGACTTAAACCTCGAGTAAGCTCCAGCACCACAAGTAGAGTTAAAAGCAATACTCATGCACAAATAACCAGCATTGCCCCACCAAAAGAATATATAACAGCCACACCACTTACATCACCACGCAGCATAGAAAACTCTTTCAACCCATCAACAACCATTCAAGAACCTTCATATCACCCCCCTCAAAACAAGCCAGCTGCTAACACAACACCCAACAAATACACTAATACATATCCAACCACAGAACGACTTCCTCAAGCTTCCGGAAAAGGCTCAGCAGCTAAAGCCGCTGAATAAGCAAACACCACAAGCATCCCCCCTAAATAAATCAAAAAGAGAACCAAAGACAAAAAAGAGCCCCCATAACCAACTAAAATTCCACACCCAACCCCCGCTGCTACCACTAAACCTAAAGCAGCAAAATAAGGCGTAGGATTAGAAGCAACAGCAATTAAACCCACAACTAAAGCTATCAATAACAAAAACATAAAATAAGTCATAATTCTTGCTCGGATTTTAACCGAGACCAGTGACTTGAAGAACCACCGTTGTAGTTCAACTACAAGAACAATAATGGCAAGCCTACGAAAAACCCACCCACTAATAAAAATCGCCAACGACGCGCTAGTCGATCTTCCCACACCATCTAATATCTCTGCATGATGAAACTTTGGATCCCTTCTAGGATTATGCTTAATTACTCAAATCCTAACCGGACTGTTCTTAGCCATGCATTACACTTCTGACATCTCAACCGCATTCTCATCAGTAGTCCACATTTGCCGGGACGTCAATTACGGCTGACTTATCCGCAACCTACACGCCAACGGGGCATCATTCTTTTTTATCTGTATTTATATACACATTGCTCGCGGCCTATACTATGGATCCTACCTTTACAAAGAAACCTGAAATATTGGAGTAGTCCTACTCCTATTAGTTATAATAACGGCCTTCGTTGGCTACGTCCTCCCATGAGGACAAATATCTTTTTGAGGCGCTACCGTAATTACAAACCTACTATCAGCAGTCCCCTACATAGGAGATACTCTCGTCCAATGAATTTGAGGTGGCTTCTCAGTAGATAATGCAACACTAACACGATTTTTCGCATTCCATTTCCTATTACCATTCATCGTCGCCGCCGCAACCCTCCTACACCTACTCTTCCTGCACGAAACAGGATCAAATAACCCAATCGGACTAAACTCCGACGCAGATAAAATTTCCTTCCACCCATACTTTTCATACAAAGATCTTTTAGGATTTGTAATAATATTATTAGCTCTCACATCATTAGCACTATTTTCCCCAAATCTACTAGGAGACCCAGAAAACTTCACCCCAGCAAACCCACTAGTTACCCCTCCACACATTAAACCAGAATGATACTTCCTATTTGCCTACGCCATCCTACGATCTATTCCAAACAAACTAGGAGGGGTCCTTGCACTATTATTTTCCATCCTAGTACTAATAGTAGTGCCAATCTTACACACCTCAAAACAACGAGGACTAACATTCCGCCCAATCACCCAATTCCTATTCTGAACCTTAGTAGCAGACATGATTATTCTGACATGAATTGGAGGCATACCCGTAGAACATCCATATGTCATTATTGGACAAATTGCATCAGTCCTTTATTTCGCATTATTCCTCATTTTAACCCCACTAGCAGGGTGATTAGAAAATAAAGCACTAAAATGAGCTTGCCCTAGTAGCTTAGCCTAAAAGCATCGGTCTTGTAATCCGAAGATCGGAGGTTAAATTCCTCCCTAGCGCCCAGAAAAGGGAGATTTTAACTCCCACCCCTGGCTCCCAAAGCCAGAATTCTAAATTAAACTATCTTCTGATAGTAACCTATATGGTTTAGTACATAATATGTATTATATTACATAATGCATTAGTCCATATATATGTATTATCACCATTAACTTATTTTAACCATAAAGCAAGTACTAACGTTCAAGACGTACATAAACCAAAAATTTAAAATTCACAAATAATTTATTTTAACCTGGAAAATAGATTATTCCCCATAACTGGTCCTCAAATTTTTCCTTGAAATAACCAACTAACATTTAATTAGACTATATTAATGTAGTAAGAGACCACCAACCAGTTTATATAAAGGTATTATATTCATGATAGAATCAGGGACAAATATTGTGAGGGTAGCACAAAATGAACTATTCCTTGCATCTGGTTCCTATTTCAGGAACATAACTGTAAAATTCCACCCTCGGATAATTATATCTGGCATTTGATTAATGATATGAGTACATACTTTTCATTAACCCCACATGCGAGCATCCTTCTATATGCATAGGGGTTCTCCTTTTTGGTTTCTTTTCACCTTGCATTTCAGAGTGCAGGCGCAAATGATAAATTAAGGTTGAACATTTTCCTTGCTTGTGTTAAATTAAGTTAATTATTGAAAGACATAACTTAAGAATTACATACTTCTAACTCAAGTGCATAACATATTCATTCCTTCTTCAACTTGCCCCTATATATATGCCCCTTCCTCGGTTTCTACGCGACAAACCCCCCTACCCCCTACGCTCAGCAAATCCTGTTATCCTTGTCAAACCCCTAAACCAAGGAAGGCTCGAGAACGTAAAAACTAACAAGTTGAATTATGGGTTAGCTATCCGCATTATATATATATACATACACATCGCGCTAATTCACCGCACAATTCTTCCAAATATTAGCCTAAAAATCTCTACTAAATTTTATAGGGCACATCTCAATGCTAAAAAATCCAACATTACAAT